CTAGAACCACGATGATTCAATAAAATCTTCAAACTAAGCCCAAAGATTGCATGAGTCAAAACCGTTGTATCATCGCTTATTTAATATAATGACTAAAAATCCAAAAAAAAATGGATCAAAATAAGAAAGAATAAATATACAAAGAGTTTAAAAAAAGAAAAATTTTTCAATTTATACTCTCTAACTCTAATCTCTAATTCTTTGAAATTTTTTGTTGTAGTCCGGTCGCGGGATCTCTCTCTATATTAAATATGAATCATAGTTGGACTAATTCGTAATCTATTTCATATATTCCGTGCTCCAAATACTCGAATAAATACCTGACGAGGTAAAAACCCCATCTCTATCAAGATGACAGACCCATCCTCTGTACTATCAATAGGATCCATTATAACAAGTCGCACACTCATATTCCAAAAATACAGAAAGAAATAAATTCCACGATCGAACTACCAAAATAGAATAGGGATGGGCTAAAAAAATCCGAGATCCAAACGCTTCGCTTTGTATTGAAAAACGAGGACTTCACTATTCTTGTAAATGAAATCTAATTCATTGAAATTCCATCCAATAAAACAGAAGAATTATAAATCTCCAAAATAATAGATAAGAATATCGCAAATAAAGCCATTGCGACACCCATCAAAGGAGTAGTCCCCCATCCCGGAGCTACTTTACCATATTCCGAATTCAACGGTTTCAATAAAGTCCCTACAAAAGTTCGTCTTGGACCAGACTTAGAACTGCCCTCAATGCTTTGTGTAGCCATAAGTACTATTTTTATTTTATTTTGTATTAATTAAGATCTGTTGACTTTGTATAGCATTCTGTTGTAAATAAATTAGCATAGATCCATTGCGGTCTTGTCTTGAAATAGATAATAATGGAAACAGCAACCCTAGTCGCCATCTCTATATCTGGTTTACTTGTAAGTTTTACGGGATATGCCTTATATACTGCTTTTGGGCAACCCTCTCAACAACTAAGGGATCCCTTCGAAGAACACGGGGACTAGTTGAAGGAAAGAGCTTCAAAATCTTAGGAAGCTCTTTCCTTCAACTAAGATAATGAAAAATAACTAAGATGATGAAAAATCATTTCATCTTTTTTGTTGGAACTTTAGGCGGTTCTCGAAAAAAGATAGCGAAAAAAATTATTCCTAAAGTCGAAACTAAGAGAAATGTATAAACCAATGCTTCCATAGATTCGATTGTGGTTTACAATTATAACTTCCATACCTGTTTATTTTGGATCACCCTCCAGCTAAAAAAAAAAGAACAAGATTCAAAGAAAGGGTGGCAATTCAAATTCAAATATCGTCGGTACCTTCTTTCAAATAAAAAAAAAATAGAGGAGAGGTGAAAAGTAAGAGATCAATGTTGTATCAAACTACTTGTCTTCTTGTAGTCGGATCCCCCAGTTTCTGGAATGCTCCAAATTCAACTTGAGCGTCTAAATCTGGATCAATCCCAGCAAAAACATCTCTGAACAAAGTTCGAGCACCATGCCAGATGTGTCCGAAGAAGAAGAGCAGAGCAAATGAAGCATGCCCAAAAGTAAACCAACCCCTTGGACTGCTCCTAAAAACACCATCGGATTTCAAAGTAGCACGATCTAATTCAAAAATTTCACCCAATTGAGCGCGTCTAGCATATTTTTTCACAGTGACAGGATCGCTATAACTGACCCCGTTTAGTTCGCCACCATAGAACTCAACAGTTACACCTACTTGTTCGACACTATACTTCGACTCTGCCCTTCGAAAAGGAACATCAGCTCGAACAATTCCGTCTCCGTCTACCAAAACAACCGGAAATGTTTCAAAAAAAGTAGGCATGCGGCGTACAAAAAGTTCACGCCCTTCTTTATCTCTAAAGATAGGATGTCCTAACCATCCAACAGCTATCCCGTCCCCATTGTCCATTGAGCCTGCTCTGAACAATCCGCCCTTTGCCGGATTATTGCCGATGTAATCATAAAAAGCTAATTTTTCAGGAATTTTAGACCAAGCTTCAGATAAACTTTGATTTTCGGCTAGCCCAGCACCAACTCTTCGATATATTTCTTGCTGGAAGTATCCTTGATCCCATTGATAACGAGTCGGACCAAATAATTCAATCGGGGTAGTTGCTGAACCATACCACATAGTTCCAGCAACAACAAAGGCTGCAAAAAAGACAGCAGCGATACTACTGGAAAGGACGGTTTCAATATTTCCCATACGTAATCCTTTGTATAGACGTTGAGGCGGACGGACACTAAGATGGAATAGGCCCGCTAATATGCCTAATGTCCCTGCTGCAATATGATGAGAGGCTATTCCGCCCGGAACAAAAGGATCAAAACCTTCCACACCCCATGCCGGACTTACAGATTGTACCCTTCCGGTAAGTCCATAAGGGTCGGACACCCATATTCCAGGACCGTACAATCCGGTTACATGAAAAGCGCCAAACCCAAAACAAGCCACCCCCGAGAGAAATAAATGAATTCCAAAGATCTTGGGCAAGTCCAAAGAAGGTTTTCCCGTACGTTCATCACAAAATATTTCTAGATCCCAATACACCCAATGCCAGATAGCTGCCAAGAAGCACAAGCCAGAAAACACAATATGAGCTCCAGCCACACCTTCATAACTCCAAATACCCGGATTCGTTACGGTTCCTCCAGTGATACTCCAACCGCCCCATGAATTGGTTATCCCTAAACGAGTCATGAAAGGTATAACGAACATGCCCTGTCTCCACATTGGGTCGAGAACAGGATCAGAGGGATCAAAAACGGCTAATTCATATAGAGCCATCGAGCCGGCCCAACCAGCAACCAAAGCTGTATGCATTATATGGACAGACAGCAAACGACCGGGATCATTCAATACAACAGTATGAACACGATACCAAGGCAAACCCATGGAAATACCCCTTTATCAACGAAAAATAGACACTATGTAACTTTATTGCACTGAAAAAACTATGTTATATATTTCCACTTTTCAGTGGATTATCTCGGGGAAAGGATTACTATTTTTATTTTAGTAATATTTTAGTAATAATGTAAGAATTCGGTTTGTAAGAAACAAGGGAAGCAGATCTATTCTATACCCGATAAGTAACAATACGCAATGGCAGGGTTGGCCATCTATCTTTATCTATGAGCAAATGCATACATATTTGTTCATCATTCAAAGGGCCTAATCGTATTTGTAAGAATTTGACTTTTTAAGTTTGTCTCCCTTTACTTTATTTATTTATTTAAGATTTAGTTTTTTTTATGAACTTATCGAATCTAAACATAAAATATGATAAAGCCCAATCTTATTAACACTTTATGAAAAAAAAAAAATTCATTGTTACGCTTTCACATCAAAGTGATGAATTAGAGTATTTCATTTTTTTTCATTAAATGCCTATTGGTGTTCCAAAAGTTCCTTTTCGAAATCCTGGAGAGGACGATTCAATTTGGATTGACATATAGTGCGACTTGTCAGATATATTGGGTCATATGGGATTTTCCCGTTCTCCCCCCCGATCGGGATATACTCTGTTTCGCCCAAGAAAGATTGATTAAATCTAAATCATCAAAAATTGGGAGCGTGAAATAAAATGAAGTGCAATTGCTTTCCTTTTTGGGGTATACAGATTAATATTATCCAATTTAGAATAATTTATGGTTGGCTTGCTTGTTTGAACCAATAAAATGAAGTATCCAGGCTTCGTTTAGAAAAAACCAATCAGTAAAGTAATATATCGAGCATTACTACTTGTATCCTATTCTATTTAATTTCGAATTTATAAGTAGATAAGTTAATAAGTTATTAAGTAGATAAGTAGAAGTAATATCAAATTGATAATCATAATCAATGGAATAATATGATGAATACATTAAATATTCGGCGTAAAGCATGAAATGAAAAAAAAAGTGTAGCAAAAGGGTGTGGTATGGGGGCATTTGCCCTATATGTGCAAATCAAAATCGGGCGGATCTTTACTCGGAGTAGAGCGCAAACCTAAAAGAATTGAATAAGACCCTTCGGGAACAAGAAAATGGCATCACGATTTGAATTGGATCACGATGAAAAATACATCAATGATGAAGTTAGTTTGATAAGTTTAATGAATTCTTTTTTAGATGTAAACACATCAAAACTCATCTTTCTTGAAAAATGGAAGAAAAGCCCTCCGTTAGAATAGAAGTTAGACAGAACTCACTAGCAAAAAAAGGGGGGGGGCTGGAATCTACACATTGATTCTTTTTTTTTTCGCGATTTATTTGGTGAACCGTATGCATCAAAAGGTGCATGTACGGTTTATAGGGGGTAGTTTTTTATCCTAATCAATCGACTTTATCGAGAAAGATTACTGTTTTTAGGTCAAGATGTTGATAGCGAGATTTCGAATCAACTTATCGGTCTTATGGTATATCTCAGTATAGAGAGTGAGACCAAAGATTTGTATTTATTTATAAACTCTCCCGGCGGATGGGTAATACCGGGAATAGCTATTTATGATACTATGCAATTCGTGCGACCGGATGTACAGACAGTATGCATGGGATTAGCCGCTTCAATGGGATCTTTTATCCTGGTCGGAGGACAAATTACCAAACGTCTAGCATTCCCTCACGCTCGGCGCCAATGGGTTTTTATTTGAAAGAAAACTATGCCTTCGCCGTTTGAACTATGAATATTAAGTAATAATAGCATGGCATTTCGAATTCGATATAAGAAATTTTTTTTTCTTGTTTTTTAAAACGGTAGATTATGTATCGAAAGATTAGTATGAGATATAGGGATATTTACGATTTTATCTTATCTATCGGGATCTATTTCAGCGTCACAAACTTTTTTGTTTTCACGCCCGGGGACTCTTAACACATTTATGTTATGAAAGAGTACGAAAAAAAAAATTATATTATTTTTTTATTTGCATTTGAAAAAAGAAACTTTGGGATTGCTAAATCACCCATGAAATAAAGCAACGGAACCACCATAGTATTTTTTTAACTCCTAAAAAAAAAGAAGGGCGGTTATTGTATTATTTACCGATCTAGGCATGAGAAATGAAATATTCTCTGTTTTTATTCAATGAAAGGTAAAAGTCAATTCTATTGTGGAGCCGTATGCAATGTGCAAACAATGCCTGTACGGTTGTTCAATTTTATCTTTTTTTTTCTTATTATTCGTTATCTCTTCTCTTTCTCGTCACCGTATCAGCCGAGATAGAGTAACCATCGATTATCTTATATCCTCAGGGTAATGATTCATCAACCTATTGCTGGTTTTTATGAAGCACAAGCAAGAGAATTTGTCCTGGAAGCGGAAGAACTACTGAAACTTCGCGAAATCCTGACAAGGGTTTATGCACAAAGAACGGGTAAACCCTTATGGGTTGTATCCGAAGACATGGAACGAGATGTTTTTATGTCAGCCACAGAAGCCCAAGCTTATGGAATTGTTGATCTTGTAGCAGTTGCCTAAAAAATAGCAGGAATTTTATGCAATCGCAGTTTGCGATTTTATTTATTATTTTTATTCTTTTCTTTTTTAACTATTAATATAGAAAATTAATATAGAAAATAAATAACTCATAATCGTCCGGTTAGGATCGATCTAAACCAGCCCATTATGTATACGATTCAACATGCCAACTATTAAACAACTTATTAGAAACACAAGACAGCCAATCAGAAATGTCACCAAATCCCCCGCACTTGGGGGATGCCCTCAGCGCCGAGGAACATGTACTCGGGTGTATGTGCGACTCGTTCAGATCATGGGTTCGGATAAGATAAAATAAAGGAAACCTTTTTTCCGCTATCCGTGAGCAGTACGGATGAATAGGATAGAATAGAAAAAAGCCCTTCGCTATCTAAAAAAAACATTTATCATACCCCTCCCTTGTGTATCAAATTTATGGTTTCCATTGGTGCATTAATCACCTCAATTTTCAATTTAAAATGAGAAAGAATTCCCATTGGTAGCAAATGATTAGTCGTTAAGCAGGGGAAATCTTATTTTAATTTAAATTAAAATAAAAAAAGGCCGAAAGTTATGCCCCTACTCTTGCAAGAACGGACTAACAGGGTCAGCCAATCCGCTAATTTTCATAATTAAATACCGTTACTGTATAGATAGATCTCGTTGTGAAAGAACTATTACTGGAGAATTCATGAGTAGAGCTAAAAAGTATGAACTGTACAAGTTAGCAATAGCATTGATTAAATGATTAAATGAGGAAAGGGGCTCCGGTGTATAGAGCAGACCTCACCGTTTAAGAAATAACCATAGAAACGATGGAACCCACTAATTTTTTAGCTATTTCTAGTTATTACTTTTTTATTCGGTTTTTGTTTGATACCCAATATCAATACAATTTTTTTTCTCTTTTTCTAGGCGAAATACCTAGAAAAAAAAAGAACAAATCGTGGTTGGGAAGGTTATAGTAGCAAAAGCCGTTGGAATTATTATTTTATACATTGGCAGAATCCGTTTTGTTAATATAGAAGGGGGAAAACGAATAACTGAAAGAAAAGAAATTTATTAGTTATTCATCAAAGTTTCGTTTATTCAATGACCAGAATTAGACGAGGATATATAGCGCGGAGGCGTAGAACAAAAATTCGTTTATTCACATCAAGTTTTCGAGGGGCGCATTCAAGACTTACTCGAACTATTATTCAACAAAAAATAAGAGCTTTGGTTTCGGCCCATCGGGATAGAGATAAGCACAAAAGAAATTTTCGTCGTTTATGGGTCACTCGGATAAATGCAGTAATTCGCGAAAGCGAGGTATCCTATAGTTATAGTAGATTCATAAACAATCTGTCCAAGAGACAGTTGCTTCTTAATCGTAAAATACTTGCGCAACTAGCTATATTAAATAGGAATTGTCTTTATATGATTTCGACTGACATTAGAAAATAAGGAAAGTGGAAGGAGTACATCGGGATGTTTTACATACACGTTATTTCCGGGAGAATGAATTCCGAGAAGGTAGAATAGAAATTAATATGATAAAATAAGAGAATATGATCAGGTAGCCAAACTGAGTAAAAACTTGAATTTAGATAAAAAAAACGATTTTTTTTTTTCCAATTCGTTTTTTTCTTACAAGACGACGACAATCAAATCTAGATTTTCAGATTTTTCGAACAAAATATCAATTTAATTTGAGCTCGGATTCGAATTTTGATTTTGATTCAATTGAAGAGTAACCCTATTTTTTTCTAGTTCTAAGACCAGAAGTGCGAGCGACCAATTCGTTTTTTTCAAAATGTTTTTCATTATTAAGAAAAGGTAACAAAGATAAAATACGGGCTTGCTTTATAGCAATAGTAATTAATCGTTGTTGTTTTAAAGTTAATCTATTTACCCGCCTAGATAATATTTTTCCTTGTTCACTAATAAATCGAGTAATTAAACTTATATTTCTATAATCAATTCGATCCCCCGATTGGATTGGGGGCAAACGCCTACGAAGGGGTCGCTTGGACTTAAAAAAAAGTCGCTTGGATTTATCCATGGTTTGTTTAGTCCTTATTTTGAAAATCCTATTTATTATAATTCTAAATCATTATCATTTTTGATCCGATCAAGTAAAATAAATAGGATTTTCCTTCTTTCTTGTTTATATTTCAATATAGAATTTACAATATTGAAATTATTTACAATATTCAATTTATTAAAATTGTATATACAATTTTATAAATAGATTTTATCTTCCCATATTATATTCTAATAGGATATTTTTTGTTAATATATCATTTTTCATCTTCCCTGTAAAGCCGCTATCGTTTCCGTCTATTTCTTTATCTCCCCATGAATTGTATGCTTGGAACAATAGGGACAGAATTTTCTCAATTCCAATCGATTAGGCGTATTGTGTCGATTCTTTTGAGTACTATATCTGGAAATGCCTCTTGGTTTCTTATTAACATTGTTTCGAACACAACCGGTACATTCCAAAAGAATTCTTACTCGGACATCTTTACCCTTGGCCATGAGCCCCTCCCTCACCTTGGTTTTTTATTTACTCAACGCTTCGATTTTCCGATCTGAAGAGAAGAAGAGCGGAATAAAAAAAAATCGAAGTTGCTAGCTCGAAATCAAATCCAGAAATCAAATTATAAAAAATTTCATTGCAACCCAATATCCTAATAAAAAAAAAGTAATAAAATAATAAGTAATACAATGCTTTGAAAATATATTTCAATTAGAAGTTTAGTACAGTATTTCATTTAAACATCGTATATGATACTCTCGCCCTAGCTACATTTTTATTTCCGTTTTCTTAATTGACGTTAATTTACTTGAAGACGGGGCCCGCGCTCTGAATTTTGCTGCGGTTGAATAAACTTTCTTTTATTCTATTTTTTTTTTATAAAAAAAAAAAATAGAATAATTTTTATAAAAATAAAGAAGAGGAGGTAGCAGTCACAGATATTTAATTGTATCTCTAATCTTCTTCACACCCCCCCGTTATTGTTATGTTAATAAAATAACTAGAATGAAAAAAACGGGAATGTCAACGCATCCGGGAAAAAGCGATTGATCTCTATCAATAGACCGGCTAAAGCCCCGAACCATAGAGTACTTATTACCGGGGCTACAGATAGATATGTTTTTAGATCTCGCATTTTAAATCCTCCTTATTGTAATAATTGTAATATAATTGTAATAAATAATATTTATTGTAATACCTAATGGTAATACATATATGATCAGATCCGATATATAGTTAAATAAAAAAAGATCAGATGTATATATAAAAAAAAGCCACTTGCGTTTGGTTTGTACACAGAATCCAGAATTCAAATTGAAATGTACAACGCTTTGATAGATAAGATTTTCCTTTTCTTAAAAGAACAAAATATATATCCTTTTTCCTATTTTATTTTTTCATATACCGTAGAATATCATATAATAAAAAAAAAGTTTATTATTATATGATAAAAAAATGATATGAGATCAAAAAAAAAGACGAAATAGAAAGATCGAAATAGCAAGATAATATGTATATCAATGAAGAAAATAAAATAAGTATATAGAAAAGAAGGCAGGAATTCTCTACAATGACATTGTAATCCAATTGAATTAAAATGAAAGGGATGTAGCGCAGCTTGGTAGCGCGTTTGTTTTGGGTACAAAATGTCACGGGTTCAAATCCTGTCATCCCTACCTATCACTTCGCCTCAGAGCCATAATGAGGGTCCATTGAAATCAATAAAAATTGGACATGACATACCTACTCTTTAATTTCTATTTTATATCATATTATATATCATCCTATAGCCCTTCAACATGTATTGTAGTTAAAAAAAATAAAGACTTTTTTCCTTACAGTCTTTTTTTTGTAATTTCGTGGTAAGAAAGCGCTCTTAGTTCAGCTCGGTAGAACATGGGTCTCCAAAACCCAATGTCGTAGGTTCAAGTCCTACAGAGCGTGACTCCGTTCTTGTTTTTTTAGGTCGAAATTTTTACATAAAAAATGGAACAGCAATCTGAATTTGACCTCCCCCTTTCTTGAATCCGAGGGAGGTCAGAAAAGCAAGGTATTAATTAATCAAAGGTCCAACTGATCACCACGTCTGTATTGTAAATATGCAGTTACGAATAATCCAGCCAAAGTAATAGGAATTAGACCTAAAACGATTCCAAATAGAAAAACTTCAATCATTTCAATTTCTTTGATTCAATTTCTTTGAAAGGGAAAGGGAGAGGTAATATTTATTTTTAAATATTAATCCATATTGCACATAAATTTCAATAAGCAAAAATGGAAAATTGATACGATAAGAAACTAGAGAATCGAGAGAATACTACGGAAAAAATGTCTTTTTTTTATGTTATTTTATTTTTCTAATTTTATAAAGGGCTCATTCAATTTATTTCAAATAAGTCCTATCTTGTTCAGACCAATAAATAGGGCTGACGTTATAGTTAAAACTGCTAGTAGAAAACCGAAATAACTAGTTATAGTAGGCATGAAGGGGCTAAATAAAC